ATATTCCACCCAAAAGTTTGCTTTTAGTTCAAAACGATCAATATGTAGAATCAGAACAAGTAATTGCTGAGATTCGCGCAGGAATATCTACTTTGAATTTTAAAGAGACGGTTCGAAAACATATTTATTCTGATTCAGATGGAGAAATGCACTGGAGTACCGATGTCTATCATGCCCCCCAATTTACATATGGTAATGTTCATCTATTACCAAAAACAAGTCATTTATGGATATTATTAGGAAGGCCGTGCAGGTCCAGTCTAGTCTACCTTTCGATCCACAAGGATCAGGATCAAATGAATGCGCATTCTCTTTCTGGCAAGCGAAGATATACTTCTAACCTCTCAGTAACCAATGATCAGGCGAGGCAGAAATTGTTTAGTTCGGATTTTTATGGTCAAAAAGACGATAGGATTCCTGATTATTCAGACCTTAATCGAATCATATGTACTGGTCAGTATAATCTCGTATATTCGCCTATTCTCCACGAGAATTCTGATTTATTGTCAAAAAGGCGAAGAAATAAATTCATCATTCCACTACACTCGATTCAAGAACTCGAGAATGAACTAATGCCTCGTTCAGGTATCTCGATTGAAATCCCCGTAAATGGTAGTTTCCGTCGAAATAGTATTCTTGCTTATTTCGATGATCCTCGATACAGAAGAAAGAGTTCGGGCATTATTAAATATGGGACTATAGAAACGCATTCAGTCATCAAAAAAGAGGATTTGATTGAGTATCGAGGAGTCAAGGAATTTAGGCCAAAATACCAAATGAAAGTAGATCGATTTTTTTTCATTCCTGAAGAGGTGCATATCTTGCCCGGATCTTCTTCCATAATGGTACGGAACAATAGTATCGTTGGGGTCGATACACAAATCACCTTAAATCTAAGAAGCCGAGTCGGTGGGTTGGTCCGGGTGGAGAGAAAAAAAAAACGAATTGAACTGAAAATCTTTTCTGGAGATATCCATTTTCCTGGAGAGACAGATAAGATATCCAGACATACCGGCGTTTTGATACCACCAGGAACAGGAAAAAGAAATTCCAAGGAATACAAAAAAGTGAAAAGTTGGATCTATGTCCAACGAATTACACCTAGTAAGAAAAGGTTTTTTGTTTTAGTTCGACCTGTCGTCACATATGAAATAACGGACGGTATAAATTTAGCAACTCTTTTTCCACCGGATCCATTGCAGGAAAGGGATAATGTGCAACTTCGAATTGTCAATTATATCCTTTATGAAAATGGCAAACCGATTCGAGGAATTTCTGACACAAGTATTCAATTAGTTCGGACTTGTTTAGTATTGAATTGGAACCAAGACAAAAAAAGTTCTTCTTGCGAAGAAGCCCGTGCTTCTTTTGTTGAAATAAGGACAAATGGGTTGATTCGACATTTCTTAAGAATCAACTTAGTGAAATCCCCTATTTCGTATATCGGAAAAAGGAATGATCCGTCGGGGTCAGGATTGCTCTCTGATAATGGATCAGATTGTACCAATATCAACCCCTTTTCTGCCATTTATTCCTATTCCAAGGCAAAAATGCACCAATCTCTTAACCAACCTCAAGGAACTATTCATACGTTGTTGAATAGAAATAAGGAATGTCAGTCATTGATAATTTTGTCAGCAGCCAATTGTTCTCGAATGGGGCCATTCAAGGATGTAAAATATCACAGTGTGATAAAAGAATCAATTAAAAAAGATCCCCTAATTCCAATTAGGAATTCATTGGGCCCTTTAGGAACATGCCTTCCAATTGAGAATTTTTATTCATCTTACCATTTAATAACTCATAATCAGATCTTAGTAACTAAATATTTGCAACTTGACAATTTAAAACAGACTTTTCAAGTGATTCAATTGAAATATTATTTAATGGATGAAAATGGAAAAATTTTTAATCCCGATCCATGCCGTAACATTATTTTAAATCCATTCAATTTGAATTGGTTTTTTCTCCATCACAATTATTGTGCAGAGACATCTAAAATAATTAGTCTTGGACAGTTTATTTGTGAAAATGTATGTATAGCCAAAAAAGGATCGCCCCTCAAATCGGGTCAAGTTATACTTGTTCAAGTTGACTCGATAGTGATACGATCAGCTAAGCCTTATTTGGCCACCCCCGGAGCAACTGTTCATGGCCATTATGGGGAAACCCTTTACGAAGGAGATACATTAGTTACATTTATATATGAAAAATCGAGATCTGGTGATATAACACAGGGTCTTCCAAAAGTAGAACAGGTGTTAGAAGTGCGTTCGATTGATTCAATATCCATGAATCTAGAAAAGAGGGTTGAGGTTTGGAACAAATGTATACCAAGAATTCTTGGAATTCCTTGGGGATTCTTGATTGGTGCTGAGCTAACTATAGCGCAAAGCCGAATCTCTTTGGTTAATAAAATCCAACAGGTTTATCGCTCCCAGGGGGTGCAGATTCATAATAGGCATATAGAAATTATTGTACGTCAAATAACATCAAAAGT